CAGGGCCTATCCGAAAGAGAATCCGGGAATTCTTGGTCGTGAATATCTGAATAGGACGAACTGCTCTGTGGATATCTTTGCTTCGGAACAAAACAATTCGAATTTGTCGGTCAACTGGAATGTGTATTATCCATATAGGGGATCTTTCAATCGAGAAGATCCGTCGACCTGAGACGAAGAGAAATATCTATCTATTTTATTTAGTTATTTTATTCAGTTAAACCCATGCGTATTTTTGATTTTCCAATGGATTTACATCTTTCATTAATGGTAATTTTTTGATGTAGTGAGTAATAGCTCTGGTTGTTTGCTGTTCAAGAATTCTTGTTTAGGCAGTTTATACCATCCATACATAATGTTTTGATCTAAGATTTCAATTCTTCCATGTTTCAGCAGTAGTATATTGTTCCATGGAGCTAAGGTCCAAAATATGGAAGAAACAGGTGTTTCCACGACTCTACCACCCAGTCAATTCTGTTCCACTTAATCTTAATCCCTGTTTCATGGCCACATATCTTTCCGGCTAAGGAATGGGAAACCTTTCTCTTGTTACATGAATCCAATTTTCATTTCATCCGGGAAAAGCCATCTTTTTCTCAACAATGTCTTTGTCATTTGATCCAATAGCGTTCCGTTAGATAGGAACAGCTTTGATAAATATTGATAACTCTCGGATGGAGTATTAGAACGGAAAAATCCATTAGATAATGAACTATTGGTTCTAAGCCATCTCTGGCGAGGAATCAACAATTCGAAGTACTTTTCTTGCGTATTCTTGATAAACCAGCGTTTATATAGAGATGTAGGAAGATCTGTTTGGAAAGTAAGAAGCCCCTTTGACATCTCTTCATCTGCAAAGAATTCTCGATGTGAAAACACAGAGACAAAGGGCTGATCTTTGAATAGGAAAAAGAGGGGATCTGCGGGGTCCCAAATGAATTGACTTATTCGAAAAAAGCCTTGTTCTTGGGAGGATCTATCTCGTGTCTGGTACTGCATGGTTCCACTCTGCAAGAATTCCGAACCATTCTCTTGAAGCCCACCCTCTTCATCATAAATGATCCGCCTGCCCCGAAATGACCTGGCCCAATAGGGAAATCCCAATTCATTGGGCCTTTCGATCCAATCAAATAGAAAGCCCAAAGGGCGCCATATTCTAGGAGCCCAAACTATGTGATTGAATAAATCCTCCTCTATCCGTTGCGGGTCGAGGACTCCTTCCCCTTCTTCAAACTCCGATTCGTATTGTTCATAGAGAAATCTCTGATCAACGATAGAACAAGATCCATTTTGCATGATATCTAAGGGATTCCTTGGTTCGGGCCGAAGAAGCAATGTCGCTCGATCATTATCAAACTGGCTGCAATCTTTTTCTGTCCGTGAGGATCCCACCAGAACGCCTTCTACTTCTAATAGACCATGAACTAGATCAGAATCATTCTCAACGAGTCCATAAGAAGTGATCCCATTTTTTTCATCGAGTCCGGGTAGAGACGAAAGGTCTTGAGCGACCGATCCGGCAGAACAACTCAAAAGATAAAGAAGTATCGTTAATTTCTTCATGCTCGTTCCAAGTTCGAAGTACCATTTGTACAAATAAGAATCCCTTTCGTTACATGATTTCTTCTTCATATAGATAGATATAGGATCTATGGAGCAATTACTTAGAAGTACATTTTGTGCAACAGCCCTTCCTATCTGATAGAAAAGGATCCCATGGTCCTGAACCGATCTTACCTGGGATCGCAAATCCCAAGTTTGTCTATGAAGAGCAGATCTAATTATATTAGTGTCTAGAATTGATTTATTCTGTGTAATACTAATCGATAGGGCCTCATTGGTAAGTGCTACAAGATCTCGTACATTGGAACCCATGGTTATGGACCCGAATCCATTAGTATGGAACATTTTCTTTTCCAAGTGAAATCCCCTAGTATATGAAAGAGTGAAAAAGTGCTTTCGTTGTTGTGGAATAAGAAGCCTTCGTATCTTAATGCATGTATTTAATTTCTTCGGAGCTATTAGAGCGGGATCCACTTTTTGGGGAATATGAGTCGAAGCAATAACAAGAATATTTCTAGTGGAACATCTTTCACAATCCCTGGAGAGATAGTTCACTAATAGACCGAGGGATAAGTAATTCGACTCATTCACATCCAGATCATGAATGTTTGGAATCCATATTATGCAAGGAGACATTGCTTTTGCTAATTCGAATTGAAGGGTGATATAAAATCGGTCCATTTCCGGCATCATATCCATAGTTGGCGCATTCATCATAGTTAGAAGAAAAAGCTCCGTATCAAGGTCACGGTCGATATCGTCACTATCATCAATATCGTCACTATCATCAATAAGAAAACCCTTGTTATCCAGGAACTTGTTCAGAAATACTGTAATGAAAGGAACATAGGAGTTTGTCGCTAGGTATTTGACCAAATAGGATCGTCCAGTTCCTATAGAACCTATCACTAAAATACCCCTAGAGAGGGATAGGGCT